TACTGCCTTGCTCCTCGGCTCCCTACAGCTCCAGCCGCTGGCTGTAATAGCTTGCTCTTCTCGGGTGGCTCGCACCGGGGGTGGTGCGGCTGAGCCAGAGTGGGCTCAGCAGTCGGCCTATGTTTCCGGGCGCACGCGTAAAGGCATGATTAGTTCCACAAATCTCACTGCACTGACCATAGTAAACTCCTTCTCGTTGTACCGAAATAGAGATCTGATTTAAACGACCAGGTACAGCATCACATTTGACACCTAAGGAAGGTACAGCCCAACTATGAGGTACATCAGCAGATGTTACAAGAATACGTAGATGAGTTTTGGCTGGTACAACCACTCTATTGTCCACTTCTAATAAACGTGATTGCCCCAATTCTAGATCATCTTCTGGAATCGTATAACTGTCAAAAGTGAGTGACTGCTCATCGGAACTGTTATAGTCTGAATACTCATAAGTCCGATACCATTGATGTCCAATAGCTTTGATAGTAATGGCTGGATCTACTACTACCTCGTCCATTGAGTATAAAAGAGCAAATGATGGTATAGCAATGAACATCGGGATGATACTAGGAAATATGGTCCGAAGAATCTCGATAGTAGTTCCATGAACAATCCTTTGCGGGATTGGATTTTTTTGATAGTGGAAATGCCATAAAGCGCGAACCAAGATCCGTGATACGAAAACCAAAATCAGAATGAGGAAGAAAAAGATATCATGATGTAAGTCGATTATTCCTTGCATCATAGGTGTTGCTGCGTCTTGAGATCCTAATTGCCATGGTTCCGCTGCATCACAATAGCTGAATACATCACAAGTGAGGAATACCCCACAAAGAGCAATTGGAATTGGTAACCAGAAAATGACACTTTTCCAAATTTTGACAAAAGGTGGAAATTTTTGAAACATATTGATGGATTGAGAGAAAAAGGATTCCCGGAAAGAAAGAGATTCCTTCCTGTAGGACTCGTTCTGAAGTAGAAAGAATTTGGGTTGGTTGTTGACCAACGGAAAGCATGGGAGTCAGAAGGGATCAATCTCATCTCATAGTGCTAGGATGAAGAAAGGAAGGAAGAGCGAATCTTTCTACGCGGAGATCTTTCTTCTCTTATGATATTGTTGTTTTGTTGTAAACCTGAATTGAAAATCGATTTCTAATTAATAGGCTATATATGACTTCCATTTCGATCTTCCACCTTAACCCTAGTACACGGAACACAAAGAAAATCTTGACGAATAAGCAAGGAAAAGAAAAGATTCGACTTCGGATTCTGAAAAGAATGACTAGCGGCCCTTCTTCCTAATTCTATTCAATAGGAGCGGAGTCATGAACAATAAAAGCCACTTCCTTATTTACATTTACGCTATTTATTGACGACTTTCTTCTCCTCGTTGGAAGTAGGAACGGCCTTTATCTAATCGACTATTGAACCATCTCGCCGGAAAGTCACTCGCTCTCCTCTTAAGTCATGCCTTTCCTCCAACGGCTAACTCGACGGGACTTGCTTTCCTAAAGAGATTTCTTTTGATATAAATTCCGTGGAAGCTCTCGTACTGTATCGATCGGTCATTCGTGAACTCTCGCATCGCATCTTTCTCTTTTGGTTTTTGAGCTTAGCTCATCCCGATTTCGTTTTTTTTTTCAATCGCGAGTTTATGGGGTCTTCCGTTTTAGGGTCACGATAGGTCCCTTCCAGTGCAAAAGATAGGCCAGGTGTAAAAGCACTTTGTGGAGTTGAGTTGGTACCTGAGAACTCCGCCGACACCGTCATCGATGCCGCCAGCAAGCTTCATGCTAAATGAGGGGCGGGTTCAGGTTCAGGTCCTCGAAAGAGAGCACGTAGGGGGGCGAATGAGGATTGGGGAACTGTTCGTGTAAAGCAACGAGCAGTCAGTGTTGAGCAAAGAACCGTCCGGGTTAAGTAAATAGTTCGTTCTCGAAGTAAGGCGACTAGCTCGTTTTCGAACTGGCTGTGTTAAGCATATGATTAAAGCCGTTCCAGTCCTCCATTCGTTGGGTGCTTCGTGGCCCTATCAGCTGGCTTGCCACTCAACTGATCCGCTTTCCGTTGTTAACAGGAAACGACTCCTATTCTCGAACGAACGACCTCCTTTCCTTCTGCCTAGGTCTGCTTCAACGAGCCTCGCTACTTCAAGGAATGGAAAGAGCCTTCCTGTCAAAGGCGGCCGGCCGAAGGAACCGCCTCGAAGAAGTTCTATACACTTGCTTCTCTTTTTATATTAAATGAATTTTTTATAATCGAAGAACATGTCATTTTAGAACTTCAATTGTTGCTTTTTTAGCATAGCAGCAAGGTTTCTTATATAAAGATATAACCTAAATGCAGCCGTTATCTTTTATACGCGAGACCAAAAAATTTTCCCTCGTAAGGCCGACAATAAAGCATCGGAACAAGAGCTTCCGGGCACACACCTGGAACAGGCCTAGGAAAGAGATTGATGAGCTGAGAGGGATAAACCAAGATCCCTTCTCTGATTCTCGTAGGGGCAGGGGTAGATCAGGTGGTCGATTGTCGAGAGGAGGTAGAGGCCGTCGTCCTTCCTATCTGTTGTCTGCTCGGGAAGTAACTGAGGATGAAGGATCTCGCCCCCCTGCTTCATCAAGGAAGGCTTCCATGGTTGCTGCTCCATCTGCTGTAAAATGGGCGCGTGTTCAACACTTCCTTGGGTAAGTAAACCCAACCCTGCTAATGTGCTGGTTAACTCTGGTCCATCAGATCCTAAATCTACGCCTGCGATTAATGTAGAGCAGCCCACTAAACCACAATCTAATAGGGGTCATTTTATTGGGCTAACCTCTTGAAAGATGGCGCTAAGGCAACAAAATTGTAACTGCAGTATTTGGAACCAGAAATTCTAGATGGGAAAACTATTGTGCGAATGCCATCAGAGGTTATTGAACAAGCGGACCCTAGATAGGAGGAATGCCGAGTTGGCAACCTTGATTTTGCCTAATATAAGTTTCACACAAGGAACCTCTTGCTCTTAAGGATAAACTACGATATTTGATGGACTGGCAGTTCAGCCATGTAATTTATCCCTCAAGCTGAACGAACTTGACCTGCTCCTTTAGTTTAGGGCTATAGAGTTTACTTGCTTCTCACTAACGGCAGAATCGTAAGCTTGATCACTCGACTCTAAACAAAAATAAAAAAACTCGGCTATAGGATAACAATCCTTCACTCCGGAAAGGTAGGTTCCATACCGACAAGACCTCCTATCCTAGAATAAGCTCATTTCACACCAAAAACAGCGGAACTTAATCACCAAGATAGAGTTGGGTAAAGCCCTAATGTAACTGAACGAAGTGGAAAACCCGCAATACGAGAGCAAAAACCTTCTGTGTGTAAGAGGAAGAGCAAGATCGAGTTAGGTAGGATGTAGATCGAGCGCAATAAGCTACAGGAGTGATTATTTCGCTTTGGAAGGAAAAGAGCATCTCAAATCAAATAAGGTCCTCACTCAGCTCTCAGGCTGTCTGGGAATAGCTCCACCAGACAAAGAATAGGAGAAAGGAGTGTAGGATTGGTAAGCTTTGCCGGAAAGAAGCTACTCGACTAATTCAGGAGGCTACTACCGGCGAAGCTCGTTTGCTTCGGAGCGTGCTATTGCGTGAAGCGGAAAGGGGGCCTAGTCACAGCGCAAAGGGACAGCGGAATCCAAGACTATGGGGGATGGGCAATTGACTCTTTCAAGTCAGAGATGCGGAGTTTCCGGTGTCAGTCTTGCTTCTGCTGGGCTAGCTCTTCCCCGGGAGCTGACCCGAGAACTCTAACTTAAACAGCCTTAGTGAGTCTTCCATTGGCTAAGAAGCTCTTTTCGGCAACTACATCGTACCCTACCCCTAGATTATCCTATTCTTTCTCCTTTCTTTTCGATAGCGTAGTTTCGTACCCAAGGTAGTGCTAACTATCTCTCCTGCGCTAGTGAATCCTAACCTCTTATGCTTCTTCCGCTTAAATGATTTAGGAGTGAATACCCGGCTAAAGGCGATCCGCCAGCGAGGAATTACCCATAGACGGCCTTGGGCTTCTGTTCATGTGCATCCTCTTGCCTCTGGGTGGGATGATGCGCATTGAACTTGACTCCACCCATAGAGGTGCATAGCCCGGCGAAATAAGGTTTTACCTAAGGACGGTTGCTACTCGAATGCCTAACCTACTCGCTAACTTGAGTCCCAAAACAAAGGCAATAATCATTGTTCACCGACGGAAGCGAAGCAAGACGACTAGCTAGCCAACAGAGGCGTTAAGCCGCCAGAGGCCATACGCTGACAAGCCCAATCCAACGGAAGGGAGCCTCTAACTTGCCTGACCAAAGGATAAGAATAGTTTTAGAAAAGGAAGGACTACGATCATCATCTTATGGAACGGGATTAGCTTTAGCGGAAATTTAGGCATGCCCTGCGATCAGCCTCAAGGCTAGGTTCAGGTCCGGCTACTACCGCATGGCCATGAGAGATGCGATTATGGATTTAGGATACCCTAGTGAACGAGGGGCGGATGCGCTTCTCTCTTATGGATAAAGAAAGGCAGGGATCACCACAACCTGGAGCTGTATAAGGAGGTTCTAGTTGTTTAACGCCCCGTCTAAGGCTCGACCGAGCTGTACAAAACAACGAACGCTATGAATGCATGGAGAAAGGCAAGACCCAACCCCAATCGGAAAACTTGATCTACTCGTTACTATAAGATATATTGAACCGGAAGAGGAAAGAGCGAGCCAAAGATCATAGCCAACTATGTATGAGCGAGTTGGAGAGCCTTGAATAAGGCAATTCGTATTGATTTCTAATGGAATTGGTTTTTGTTCATTCTTCTATATTTGTAAAATGATGAAAATGGTTTCTCACTCGGAAGACAGCAATCAAAATGGGAAGAGTTTTCTCTCTTATGTGCAATTTCATTAAAACCTGTTCTCGATTGATCGAGTCTTTTTTCAATCAATTTATATCACATCACACTTCCCGGTATTTTTGATTAAACCCTGTTTTTTATTGTGAAGGTAAGAGGGTGCTGTTATGGTAAGGCTTGAGAAGGTCAGGGACGGAGGAGTATAAGGGGCTAAGAAGAGGAGATTAGTAACCAAGGACCTTAGACGATAGCTAAGAGATAGGGTTGGAGGTTCAGGTTGCGTCCCCTTGGTCCAGTGATTAACAAACAGCTTGGCTTGTTTACGCTTTTCAGACCGTGCTGGGCTGGGATCGTTTCATTCATTCAATATGGGCTATAGACCAGAAAGGATAGTGATGACGAGGCGGAGTGAAAGCCCAAGGCAAGTGCCAATTCATAAACACCGTAAGACAGACGAGATCACTATTACTCACATAATAGGAAAGGAAGATCTAACCAAGCGAATAAACGAAGGTTAGAAAACAACTTGAAGCTAAGACAAGGTGGTACGGGGCGGTGGTTCGAGTCCAAGTCGTGACAAAACAAAGGAAGAAGTAATAGTCTAAAACTCTAGCCTAGTTCAGTGAATCAAGAGTAAACCACCACTAGCAATTGAATCAGTAAGCGCTTTGAACAGAATAAAGGCTGCTACTGTTATTGAATCAGCTGCACATGAATTTCACTCCATCAATAAGCCATGTAGGCAACTTAACCTAATTCCTTTGGAAAGGCTTTCATCGGCCCTTGGTACCTAGATATTTTCAATCCCCAATTCCCCTCGTACCAAGGAAGAGTTTTCTATCGACTATTCCTAGTGTCAGACTCGACAAATAAAGATAAGTACACGAAAAGGGATGAAAGACAGGACAAATGCCACAGAAAGAGTTGGAGCTGCTTGATAATTTGCTTCAAAAGGCTCCGCGTCTACCACTCCTGAAGGCCAATGAAAGTTTTTTCTATCAAATGGGGTGATAGCAGAGAGATCAGAAGCGACGGTAGTGCTAATGCCACCAGTAGCAATAAAATAAATAGCCAATAGCAGGAGAAGGGGAATGGATAAGACTAATTGACTGCCTTTTTTCGCTGGGAAGGAAAAATTCCTTAAAAAAAAAGGGCATTGGCGACCTACTACTAAATACTTTATTTGTGAATGGATTCACTCTGAACGGGTAGCATTCCTACTATCCTTAACACATTGAATTCTAGGGAGGAATTCTTTTTTTTCCGAACTGGAATTCCCTGAAGCTCCCTTGTCTGCCTTAAGCTGATGTTATGAACTCCATTGAGATGGAGGGAAGATAGATTCAGGCAAACTAGAAAGGACAAGAAAGACTAAGCATACTGACGAATAAGCAGATAAGAGTTGTTTAGCAGCCATATCAGAATCCAATAGCACTTCGTCTTCATGCACTTCATCTACTCGGACCAAGGCCTCTAGGCTCCCGACCCCTAGCAGTCTTGAAAAGCATTACCCGCAGCGAACAACTACAAGACAGCATAGGATCTCTTAGAGGCTTCGGCACGAACATAGACTTATAAACAGGCATAGGCTGATCTATCAGTTCCGCATAAAGATTCCGGACCGAGCAGCAGGATACTTTTTTCAGAAATGGATGGCTATACCCAGGAGCCGCTCGGGGCTCGATCTTCCTTGGCTTCGTTGCTCTTTTACACAACCATCTTCAGTCTTGACTTAGCCCTTTCAAGAGAACTCCCTTTGAGGCTAAGATCTATCACTAAGGCGGAAAGAGACCGACATCCAAGCGGAGCCATGCCGCTCAAGTCCCCGATTTCTTCTTTCCGAAGAGCAGACCTTGAAATGGGCGTTGTCGGGCGGTTTCTGTGCTCTAGGCATTTTCATGAGCCGATTCAAACCCAGTTCTCTCCCACAAGCGGATACGACTGACTTTAGCAATGACGAGACCCTTACATCTACGTCTCAGCTATGGAAGTTCCACTCGGCATAGCCAGGATGGAGCTATTCTGTCTGTGTCTGTGGAATTTTTATGCCCGCCCTGGATAAGTACTTCAAGCTAAGCCACTTCCCTCCCGCGGGTCTCCCCATCGCATCGGTCAAAATGCCGAGAGGAGGAGGACTCAGGATGCGAGAACCGACGGAATGGACCCAAGATAGTGGTCCTCTTTTCTTTTCTTCGTGGCCAGAAGGTCGCCTCCTTCACTTCGTTCTTTACCCAATTCCATTCTGCAGCCAGATCAGCCTTAGATAAAGAGAAAGATAAGAGGAATATTGAAGACTTTCCCCTATCAATCATAGAAGCCAGCTAGATAGGAAGAGTAAGAAGAGGAAGGAGAATATTCTATAACTAAAAAAGAAAGTCAGTGCGCACGGTACTTGACTCGGCACTCTTTCCTGAAGTCAATAATCAGAGTCAGCAGAAAAGTCACTAAAAGAAGAGTCCATGGGAAATGGCACTGATTTCTATTCCTTTTCTTGAAGTGGTGGGGGCACTGAGTTTGAGTTCCTGCCGTTCCATCAGATGTTGCCGGGAAATCCTGCTATAGCTTCATCTTTTTTCAATAGATGATCAACCCGCTTTCGCGTAGGCTGAGTCCGTATCTGATCAAACTTTCTTTGGCCTCATCAGATGCTGTTTCCTAACCATCTGAAATCGAAGATAGGAAAGAGAGCTTGAACTGGACGCGAATCCAACTTCTGTAGCTTAATCAGTAAGTACCTGAGAACACCACTTTTGCTACCGAAGGGTATGGGCCCGAGTCGGGTGCGAGTCTTGCTGAACCGATTGGTACCACAGACGCAGGAGACAAGAGTAACCTATTGGCAAAGAAGCCCCCTAACAAGAAAAAAAAGGAGAACCTATTTTTTTGTTTTCAAGGAAGATAAAAAAAGTGATTGAAACCCGCAACGAAAAGGTTGAAGGGACAAGGAAAACCGAAGCGGTGAGAAGAGCCAGCCTAAAAGAAAGTCAAAGACTGGCAACACAACCAACATACACGCTGACTTTTTGTTTTTGAGAAGCTTAAGTGTTTCATACTTCCCGCCCATTTTCCACGAAAGGGAAAATTTCTGCGATTCTTGCTTAGTCAACTCAGTCTCATCCTGTCATTCGCGGTTCTTGCTTCACTTCATCTTGACGTGAGAATCAGACGCTTCAAAAAGAAAACTTTTAGAAAATGGTTGTCCGTCCGACACTTAAGTTAATGTTTCGAAAAGACGAAGAAGAGCTTTATTTCCTGAATAGTCTGACCCGTCCCCCCATTTATTTAAAAGAACCGGGGAGGACGCTGATCTTTTAGATGCTCTGACTTTGGATATTCTGAGCTCCAACTTAAGAGCTTCCAGGCCTCTTTTTTCTTTTGTGAGCGGCTGACCACCTGTTGTAGATTTCAATCTTCCTTACCATGGGGTGAGGACCTAGACCTCACTCTAAGAAGGAGAGCCCCTCAGCCAAGAAGAGCAGGCCGGGAAAAGTAGACCTCTCAGAGTTTTCCGGACGGATCCGTTTTTATACCTATTGTTATTGATACCGCTCTTTCGAAATCGGATGTGAGCCTCTGTTCTACACTAAAAAATCGTAACTGGTTTTTATTCATTGAGGTCTTGACCTTAGGTCTTTCCCAATAACCAACTCTGGAGGGATCAGCCTATAGTTCTCTTCTTCTTGCGCATAGGGGTCTAGAAGATTCAGCCTCCATCGAAGGAAGGACGGAGGCAACTCCTCTTTCATCCTTTTTTGCTCTCCCCCGTTTCCGGTTCTAAAGAAGTTGAGAGAAGAGTCCACCTATAGTTATAGTAGTTATAAGCCCAGCTTCAATCGTCAGCAGGTGAGTCAGCAAAGTTCTCTAGGAAGTCAGCCCATTGCTTTGACTTTTAGCTGCCACTGCTTCATCGGATGTTGCCCTTGAATTGCTTTCTGTAGCCGCATCGGAGGATGTAATAGAAAAGTCTGCCACCGCTCCCTCGGAGGATGGCTCTCCTCCCCCTTTTGGACCTATAGATTGGTACCACACGAGACCGGACCCGTAGCCTGAGGTACCCATATGCAACGAAGACTTTGAATCTTTTACTTATTATATGATCTTTCTTCCACTGCCAATACTACGAAAAAGAGTCTTAGTAATAGCTTCAACAAAGCTCCGTTCCTTTGAAGTCTTTGTCTAGAATTCACTCGAAAAGTGAGCCCGGTCTTACTAAATCGTTTTCCGACTTGGGAAGAAGTGCCCCCGAAGCATTCAATTCATCTGGTGAAAAATAATGTCCTATCGCTTCATCTTCCGCTGCCCTTTGATTCTATTCAGTTGTCTTCCTTCTTCCCTCTATAGGTGTTGAGGAATGCCGATAGAACTGTGGATACCTCCGTTTTGGGAGATACCCCCGTTTTGGTCTTCCTAGCAGGTGAGGAGGCGCCAGCCGATGGTCTGGACTTTCTTTCAATTGAAAATCAGACAGTCTTTTCAAGAAAGCCTTCGTGAACTCAATCAAAAGAGCAATTCAAGAGACAAGCTTCATGTTCTCCTGCTCGGAGAATGGGTGCAGAAATGGTTGAGGAAAGGGCTTTCCCTACTGAAACTGAAGGAGAAGAGCAAAAACTAGAAGATGAAGATGGGCACAGGTCTTTCTTTTCTTTGATTGGAATTCTATTTTATGGCAAGTAGGGTCTCGTGAATCTGTCTTTGATACACTTGAGATGGCTCTCCATCCAGATGTCTAATAATGGAGCACATCCTACAAATCGCCCTTCTTCCTCAGTTCTGCAATGATTCAAAGACCGGAAAGTCTCTGAAAGGATAACAAGTATGGGATTGACTCCATGCTTGAACTGAGAGAATAGATTGATAACCCGATCATCCACATATCCTAAAGCTTTAGGGAAAATCACCAGCCCGTAGATTGCTAAAGCCATCATATCCATCCCTGCTTCATCATTAGAGTGAAATTGTTTGAAAGTGAGTAAAAAATCCCCAGACACACCGTGCCCCTCACCCTTTTCTTTCACGTATGCGTCAATTGCCTTTGCTTGCATTCCCATCATCTGTGCGAGTTTCTTTTTTTTTGAATCCTTCCCTTGCCTTGCCTTTATTATGGCCATGACCAGCTAAAGATGACTTC